ATGAAAATTGGAGTGAGTGCTGACGTGTTCCGACGGGGGACTTAATGAAATAGGAGAAGAAGGTTCATTTAAATAACAAGTTATATCTTTTCTTTTGCTGGGGGAATCGTTACTGACAGTTCCGGCCCGAAAGAGCCATTGAAGTCGGAACATAAAAATAAGTTGAATTGTGGAAGAATCCATAACTCCATTTTTTTTATTCCAGTAAAGTAAGTCAATCGATAAAAGGAAAAACAAAGAATAATAAGAAATGACACTCCTGTCATAGGAATGGAAATAGCCCTTCTTGCTGCTTCAATAACAAGTATTTTTGTTTTCAAATCAGATAAATCATTTGATCTATGATTCATTGGAACAAAACAAGGAATGGCCTGGCTAGGTATAGGTACTGGCCAGGCCGGGGGAATAAAAGAACCTTTCGTACGAAATCAAAGAGGTACTCTTTCTATTGGAGATATCTGTTTCGAATCCTTATCTAAATGCAATTGCTGATAAAATTCGTATATATATAGAATAAAGAAAAGAAAGATAAAGAAAAGAATAAAGAAAAGAAAGATAAAGAAAAACTTTTATCAATCTTTACTTCCCGCGTCACATATGAATTATCCTTTTGTAATTGGGAGAGATGGCTGAGTGGACTAAAGCGACGGATTGCTAATCCGTTGTACGAGTTATTCGTACCGAGGGTTCGAATCCCTCTCTCTCCGTTCCCTCTGATCACTTGAGAGTTATCTTTCGAATTCGAAAAAATCTCGAGCCCTTGTTATCTTAGTTAAATGTATGGAATAGAGAAAATCATAAGAAAATTCAGAAATCAAGCAACGAAAAACTTCTGATTTTTTTATTTTATTCCTCGCGTCCAGGATTACGTCCTGGATCATTAGATAGGAATCCGAAGATGAAGAGAGAAACAAAGAATATCACTACTGTGTAAACGAAGAGTTTGAGAGTAAGCATTACACAATCTCCAAGATCATTTTTGGGGGAAATAAGGGAATAGATTCTCTATTTTTGTACCACATATCCCATTTTGACACCAAGAAATGGAGTGGTTTCTAGAAAAGAAAGGAATTTGCAGGAATTCCTTTGGAATAAGATTCTGATTCCTTCGTTACCAAAATGATCTTTCATACCCACAATTAGGTATTGTGAGGGACCATACATAAGGTCTTTGAACTCCGGAAAGTCAGAATGAGAAAATGAGGTGATCCAGATTCATCGCGGCTATCCAAAAGAATTTCAATGTTTGAATCGAGAGTTCATAATGTAAGATTTATCTGATCTTATCAATTGTTAGAATAGAATTTTTCCTTTTTTAGCGAATCAATCATGAATGTTTCTAGGACAGTATTAAAGATCTCATCGAAAACTTACAGCAGCTTGCCAAACAAGGGCTAAGAGAAAAAAGAGTACAGGTATGACTGGCATAACATCTACGATTGGATTGAAAAAAGCATAAGCCTCGGGTAATTTGGCGAAGAAAAAGCTACTCGAATGAAGGGCAGAATTAATACAGATACAGATCAAACTAAAGATATTAAGCATAACAAAAATTTCGCTCTTGTGGAGAATTTCATTATTAGTGAGTTGGGGAAAAATAAAGAAAGAAGAGAAGATAGGCCAAACAAAAAATCCTTCTTTTTCTTTGAACTTCCCCAATCAAAAATCCTTCAATTCTCAAATGAGAATAGAAGGAATCATACTTTCATACAATATCTTAATTGAATTATAGATAATGATCAATGAATTTCTTTTGATTCTACATCTACACGTGTCGAATCCTAGCAACAACCTATTCCATAGATATTTGGGCTGGAATTGACGAACAACCAATATCCATATTAGTGTTATTAGTGTCAAATAGAAATCTCAATGGGGCGTGGCCAAGCGGTAAGGCAACGGGTTTTGGTCCCGTTACTCGGAGGTTCGAATCCTTCCGTCCCAGACCGATTCTATCAGAACAAAGATTGTGCTCTTTTCTTTAACAATCCTCTGTTTAAGAGTGTAATGTTGGATACAATGGGATCCAATCTTTCTTTCTGATTTCTAATGATTCTTCTCTGAATCATATCCTACCTTTCGATCCTGTTTCTGTTTCTCACAAACAGAAACAGAATCGAGTGTCAATGACACGTGGATGGAAATAAATATCTTTTTGATATAGGTAGGATGGGAACAAAGATCAAAGTTCCATTCAAAAAAAAAAAGATTGGGTGGCCATTCAGCGTATGCCCGCCTCCCCCCCGCTCATATTCATATTGAAGTTAGTTAGTCATTTAGAGAAACTTTATGCCCCCTATTTATCAAATTTGGATTCCCACATGATGCATTCTGAGTCGACATGCGGAAGAAAGGTAAAGTAAATAGGGGTAAATGACTAATTTTATGTGGATCCTGAATTCTAAACAGGAGGAGTTCTTGGTACTAATTCCATCACTGGGATTAAAGCTCCTAAGACTGGGGTGGGGCAAAATAAAATAGAAACAACGAATTAATCTGGACCCATTCGGCTTTGTACCTATACAAGATGGTATAGCACCCCATAAGAGGATCTTTTTTTGATTGGCTTTGAGTATGATTCATGATCCCCATAGAATTCGTGTAGATACGAGTTAATTAGCAAAGGAAGGTATCAATTTCAATCAATATCTGTGTCATCCGGATCTCATTAACAAACAATAAAGTTCAATACGAAACAGATGTATTTTCTTTGGACTTAATTGCTTTTATTTTGCATCAGGCTCCAATGAATAATTGGAAATCAATGTAACGATGGGGGGGGATTCATAGATTCCATTCACTTTAGTTTATCTTTATGGAAATGGAAAAATTTCTGAACCTGAAATAAAGCAAAATCCGTAGAAAATGAACCATGCCCATATGTAGTTTTATTGTTCTATTTCAGTGACACCGGTATTTCGGTTTCGGTTTCGGTTAAAAAGATTTGTGATCTCTTAAATATACACGATGACCCCCGGTGACAATTGTTCGGTGTATCTGATGGATACGGAAAGGTCATACTCCTACGATTTGGATTTTCTCAATCAGATGAAAGAATAGCGACCTTAATCTTATCTTCCATGAGCTCTTTTCTATCCATCCCCATGAAAACAACTAAATTGGATTTTTTTCTCGACCCATCCATCTGATTTAAATCATTGATGATTCAATTGGAAAAGAAACATGGATTTCTCTTATGATGATCGAATTCGCGTCTCTTTAATCAATGAGATATCTGCTAAACTTTTTAGTTACTCGTTGTGATTGTGCCGACTTGTTGATTTGATTGATTTAGAGATCAAATTAAATTCAGTCTTTACAGGAAAACTTATTTATAGTAATGATAATGATGTCGAAGTAGGAAATTCTTGAAACCATTTTCTTTTTTATGATTCCTTACCTTATAAATCCTCGCTATTCGAAGAAGTGTGAGATTGGTGAATCTATCCTATCGAGTCACTTGCGACCTTTCCGGTTCATTAGAATAGCTTATTTGGTTAATGACTCATTTTATTTTGTTCCAGTATTGGTAATTCCAGTATTGGTAATCGAATTAAAGACTCGTCTTTAGTTTAGTTGTTCGAGAAAGAATTGGAATTGGATCTTTCATGATTGATCGTCCCGAACAATATAACAATATGTTGAAGATGTAGATGTAAATAAGTGTTAAGCAACTCATTTCTTCGTGTTTTTTATAAATGTGTTTCATTCCTATAACAGAATATGGGTTAATTTGGCTTTTTGCTGAGATTTCCCCAGAGAAATACCTATTCATACATATATAAAAATAAAGTATGGACTACTATGCACCGATGGAGCCAATGACTATTCATGATTCCATATTGAATCAATTCCATACCGGTCCAAATTAGAGGAATGTTATGGTAAAACTTCGTTTGAAACGATGTGGTAGAAAGCAACGTGCGACTTGAAGGACATGATCGGCTGTGGATTCTTGCATCCACCATTTTTTTATATATCAATGAAGATGCTCTTGGCTCGACATAGTTTGTTCTGTGCCACCAGGACCCCATTTGGGGGGGTTGTAAATAGTACATGATGGAGCTCGAGCATAAATTCTTGATTCATTTATCAGAGGGAAGGATCTAGGGTTAGTGCCAGTCAATAAGTTGGAACAACTTCGTAAGTATATCTTCGATATAGAAATCGCAAATTCGAACAAGTTTCAAATAAAAAAGCAAAAAAGGGAAAATTTGTCGGAATTGGTAAAACTATTTCGATCAAAAGTGTATCACAGGGGAATCAACCATTTGTATGATTCTTCAATAGAAAGAACAAAAGGTATGTTGCTGCCATTTTGAAACAATTAAGGATCACCGAAGTAATGTCTAAACCCAATGATTCAAAGCAAAGATAAAGGATACCGGAACAAGGAAACGCCATTTTCAATTGTCTCAATAACTAGATCAGAATGAGAAAGGAAAATTGATTCTAGACGAGACAAACAAAAGAGGTTAGAGACGGCTCAATAAATGTCTAAGGATTTCCCTTCGAGCTCTTTGAGAATTACCCAACTTGAGTTATGAGTACGAATGAGATTTCTTTTTTTTTTTTTATTCCTTCCAAAAAAAAAACGACTCAAATCCTAATCTAATTGATGATTTTATGGATCCATTTGCCACTATATACAATACATAAATTCGAATCATTCTTTCTCGAGCCGTACGAGGAGAAAACCTCCTATACGTTTCTAGGGGGGGCATTGTTCATCTATATCTATCCCAATGAGCCATCTATCGAATCGTTGCAATTGATGTTCGATCCCGAAGAGAAGGAAGAGATCTTCGTAAAGTGGGTTTTTACGATCCGATAAAGAACCAAACTTATTCAAATGTTCCTGCTATTCTATATTTCCTTGAAAAAGGCGCTCAACCTACAGGAACTGTTCATGATATTTCAAAGAAGGCGGAAGTATTTAAGGAACTTCGAATTAATCAAACGAAATAAAATTTATGAAATAGAAAAAAAAGATTGAGTGAAATAACTGGCAATTGAGGGGATTGCCATCAATCAGATGGTTTTCGTTGGAACTCTACGAATAAATAAGGGATCAATCTTGCTATTGTTTGTACTTCTATTGAAAACCAGAGATTTTTTTCCTACTTCTTCTTTATTTATTCCCCCCCACACACTTCATTTCTTATCTATGTAGTGCCAATCCAACACAAGTCTTTATTTTCTTTATTTCATTTTTTTTCTCAAAATTCAATTTATATTGACAATGGTGTATCGATCAAATATAATTCGATCGTGGATAAATAGATCTATTTATCTACGTCCCATAAGTTTGTTTCTTTACTTCACTAGGTTCGCCGGATTCACTGTGACACAAGAAGTATCTTCTTAAAGATAATGAAAAAAAAAAATGATCAAAACAGGAGGGTCCACAAATTTTTACATCTATCTATATTTATCCGTGAATCCGTTGTATTTGAATCTGATCTGAACATTTTGATGTTCATAATTGATCATCAAATGTTTCTTTTCGATTTGTTGCTAGTTCAATGTTTTGATGGGGTAGGGCAATCCAATCTCTTTATTTATTTATTTATTTTTTTGATTCCGATCGTATCTACACACCATATTTATACGGGTTGCTAACTCAACGGTAGAGTACTCGGCTTTTAAGTGCGGCTAGGATCTTTTACACATTTGGATGAAGCAACAGATTCGTCCATACCATTGGTATGGTTTGTAAGACCACGACTGATCCTGAAAGGGAATGAATGGAAAAAACAGCATGTCGTATCAATGGAGAACTCTGAGAATACTTCCTGGGTCGGTAAAAAATCTTGTTTTGATTCTTGGAACGGTACCAAATCAATTCACAGTTTGGTCGAGTGAATAAATGGATAGAGCCCTAATGGCTCCAATTATAAGGAAACCAAAAGCAACGAGCTCGGTTCATAATTCGAATGATTACCCGATCTAATTAGACGTTAAAAATAGATTAGTGCCTGATGCGGGAAAGGGTTCTCCTGTGAGTGGATCATCGATTCCTTTTTTTTTCATGAATCCTAACTATTAACTATTCTTTCTCTATTATGGAGTGGGGACGAATGTGTAGAAGAAACGGTATACTGATAAAGAGAATTTCTTCCAAAGTCAAAAGAGCGATCGGGTTGCAAAAATAAAGGATTTCTAACCATCTCTTGTAACTATAACGAACACAAACAAATTGGATGGAAAGAGAGAGGATCCGTTCATTGGACTCTCCGTCTCCGGGGTATCTATTCTTTTCTTACTATATACCCTGTTCTGACCGTATCGCACTATGTATCATTTGATAACCCAAGAAATCCTCCGTGCCTTTGTATAATTTCAAATGGAGGAATTACAAGGATATTTAGAAATAGATAGATCTAGGCAACAACACTTCCTATATCCGCTTCTATTTCAGGAGTATATCTACGCACTTGCTCATGATCATGGTTTAAATGGATCGATTTTTTACGAACCTATGGAAAATTTCGGTTATGACAATAAATCCAGTTCACTAATTGTGAAACGTTTAATTACTCGAATGCATCAACAGAATCATTTGATTCTTTCGGTTAATGATTCCAACGAATCTATTTTCGTTGGGCACAACAAGAATTTTTCTTTTCAAATGGTATCAGAGGGTTTTGCAGTCATTATGGAAATTCCATTCTCGCTGCGATTAGTATCTTCCCTAGAAGAAAAAGAAATAGCAAAATCTCATAATTCACGATCTATTCATTCAATATTTCCCTTTTTCGAGGACAAATTATCACATTTAAATCATGTGTCAGATATACTAATACCTCATCCCATCCATCTGGAAATCTTGGTTCAAACCCTTCACTGCTGGATACAAGATGCCCCCTCTTTGCATTTATTGCGATTCTTTCTCCACGAGTATCGTAATTCGAATAGTCTCATTACTCCAAAGAAATCCATTTCTCTTTTTTCAAAAGAGAATCAAAGATTCTTCTTGTTACTATATAATTCTCATGTATATGAATGTGAATCCGTATTAGTGTTTCTCCGTAAACAATCTTCTCATTTACGATCAACATCCTCTGGAACTTTTCTTGAGCGAACACATTTCTATGGAAAAATAGAACATCTTGTAGTAGTGCTTCGTAATGATTTTCAGAAGACCCTATGGTTGTTCAAGGACCCTTTCATGCATTATGTCAGATATCAAGGAAAATCCATTCTGGCTTCAAAGGGGACTCATCTTCTGATGAAGAAATGGAAATCTCACCTTGTCCATTTTTGGCAGTGTCATTTTTACTTGTGGTCTCTACCGGACAGGATCCATATAAACCAATTATACAATCATTTCTTATATTTTCTGGGCTATCTTTCAAGTGTACGACTAAACACTTCGGTGGTAAGGATTCAAATGCTAGAGAATTCATTTCTAATAGATACTTCTATTAATAAATTCGAGACCCTAGTCCCAATTATTCCTCTGATTGGATCAGTGGCTAAAGCGAAATTTTGTAACGT